TTAAAAATAAGCTAAAAGAAGCTTTTGGGTTCATACCCCAAATATAAAGGAATTCCCTTTTTTTTAAAAATAAAGTGCCTGATTAAAAGGATTATTCTGATAGAATAAACAATGTAAATTTATTACCTTTATTACATTTTATAGAATTAAACTATACCTAATAACGTCAAAAATTATTGTGCATCTTACACTAAAATATAATTTTTTTTAAATATGAATAAATATCATATTAGAATTAATTTAATTCTTATTTTTTATTTTAATTACCCCCAATTCTAATAAAATGTTTTTTTTATTTATTTTATTTTTTAGAACATTAATTTCAATTTCCGCCAATTCTTGGCTAGGTTGCTGAATTGGCCTAGAAATTAACCTAATAAGATTTATCCCCTTAATATCTTCCCCCAATAATTTATTAAATTCTGAAACTTCCTTAAAATATTTTTTAACTCAAGCTATTGCATCTATTAATTTTTTATTTGCTATTTTATTAAATTTATTTTTAATAGATTATTATAATAACTTTTTTCTCATTATTATTAACTCAACAATATTAATAAAAATAGGATCAATTCCCTTCCATTTTTGATTTCCTAATATTATAGAAGGACTTTCATGAGTTAATTGTTTTATTCTAATAACTTGACAAAAAATTACCCCCATAATTTTATTGTCATATTATTTAAATTTAAATTATTTATATATAATTATAATTTTTAATGTATTAGTAGGAGCTATTAGAAGATTTAACCAAACCTCCTTACGTAAATTAATAGCTTTTTCTTCCATTAATAATTTAGGATGAATAATTTCAGCTATAATTATTAGTGAAAATTTATGATTCATTTATTTTATTTTTTACTCAATTTTTACTTTTATTAGATGTTTTTTATTTTATATTATTAATACATTTTATATTAATCAATTATTTTTCTTTAATATGAATTTTTTAATTAAAATTTCAATTATAATTAATTTTTTATCCCTTGGGGGATTGCCCCCATTTTTAGGATTTTTCCCTAAATGATTAATTATTAATTACTTATTAGGTAATAATTTTATTATTATTTCATTTATTTTTATTATATCAAGTTTAATTTTATTATTTGTTTATATTCGAATTATTTATTCTTCTTTAATATTTTTTTCTTTTAAATTAAAATGATTCAAAACTTTCATAAAAAACAATTATTTAATTTTAATTTATTTTTTTAATTTTATTTCATTATTAGGTATAATTATTAGAACTTTTTTTTTTTAAGGTTTTAAGTTAATGTAAACTAATAATCTTCAAAATTATTTATAAAGAAATTTCTTTAAGCCTTAATATTTAAATATACCTTAAAATTTGCAATTTTATATCATTTTTGACTATAAGACTTATAATAAAAGAGAAATTTCCCGTTAATAAATTTACAATTTATCGCTTACCCCTCAGCCATTTTATTTAGCGAAAATGACTTTTTTCAACAAATCATAAAGATATTGGAACACTATATTTCATTTTTGGAATTTGAGCAGGAATAGTAGGGACATCTCTTAGTTTACTAATTCGAACGGAACTTGGTAATCCAGGATCTTTAATTGGAGATGATCAAATTTATAATACTATCGTAACAGCCCATGCATTTATTATAATTTTCTTTATAGTTATACCTATTATAATTGGGGGATTTGGTAATTGATTAGTCCCTTTAATATTAGGAGCCCCAGATATAGCTTTCCCCCGAATAAACAATATAAGATTCTGACTTCTCCCCCCCTCATTAATTTTACTTATTTCAAGTAGAATTGTTGAAACAGGAGCCGGAACTGGATGAACAGTTTATCCCCCACTTTCATCAAATATTGCCCATGGCGGAGCTTCCGTAGATTTAGCTATTTTTTCTTTACATTTAGCTGGTATTTCTTCTATTTTAGGTGCAATTAACTTTATTACAACTATTATTAATATACGAGTTAATAATATATCCTTTGATCAAATACCCTTATTTGTTTGATCTGTGGGTATTACAGCTTTACTTTTACTATTATCTTTGCCTGTATTAGCAGGAGCCATTACAATATTATTAACAGATCGAAATCTTAATACTTCATTTTTTGACCCTGCTGGAGGTGGGGATCCAATTCTTTATCAACACTTATTTTGATTTTTTGGGCATCCAGAAGTTTATATTTTAATTTTACCCGGATTTGGTATAATCTCCCATATAATCTCACAAGAAAGAGGAAAAAAAGAAACTTTTGGTTGTTTAGGTATAATTTATGCTATAATAGCAATTGGATTACTTGGATTTATTGTATGGGCTCATCATATATTTACAGTTGGAATAGATATTGATACTCGAGCTTATTTTACGTCTGCAACCATAATTATTGCAGTTCCAACAGGTATTAAAATTTTTAGTTGGTTAGCAACTCTTCATGGGTCCCAAATTAATTATAGCCCCTCAATATTATGAAGACTAGGATTTATTTTCTTATTTACTGTTGGGGGATTAACAGGAGTAGTATTAGCTAATTCATCTATTGACATCACATTACATGACACTTATTATGTTGTAGCCCATTTTCATTATGTATTATCTATAGGGGCTGTATTTGCAATTTTTGGGGGATTTATTCACTGATATCCATTATTTACGGGATTAATAATAAATCCATATTTATTAAAAATTCAATTTATTTCTATATTTATTGGAGTTAATTTAACTTTTTTCCCCCAACACTTTTTAGGATTAGCGGGAATACCTCGACGTTATTCAGATTATCCTGATAGATTTATTTCATGAAATATTATTTCTTCTTTTGGGTCTTATATTTCATTATTTTCTCTAATTATAATAATTCTTATTATATGAGAATCTATAATTAATCAACGTATAATCTTATTTTCATTAAATATATCCTCATCTATCGAATGATACCAAAATTTACCCCCTGCTGAACACTCATATAATGAACTACCTATTTTAAGCAATTTCTAATATGGCAGACTATATGTAATGGATTTAAACCCCACCTATAAAGGAATATCCTTTTTTTAGAAATTGCAACATGATCTAATCTTAATTATCAAAATAGAGCATCTCCATTAATAGAACAAATTATTTTTTTTCATGATCATACTTTAATTATTTTAATTATAATTACAATTTTAGTATCTCATTTAATAATCAATTTATTTTTTAATAAATATATTAATCGATTTTTATTAGAGGGGCAAATAATTGAATTAATTTGAACTATTTTACCTGCAATTACTTTAATTTTTATTGCTCTTCCTTCTCTTCGTCTTTTATATTTATTAGATGAATTAAATAACCCATTAATTACATTAAAATCAATTGGCCATCAATGATATTGAAGCTATGAATATTCAGATTTTAATAATATTGAATTTGATTCCTATATAATTCAACCCAATGAAAACATTTCAAATTTTCGCTTGCTTGATGTAGATAATCGAATCATCTTACCAATAAATAATCAAATTCGAATTCTAATTACTGCCACTGATGTTATTCACTCTTGAACAATTCCAGCTTTAAGAGTAAAAGTTGACGCTAATCCTGGACGATTAAATCAAACAAGATTTTTTATTAATCGCCCTGGAATTTTTTTTGGTCAGTGCTCAGAAATTTGCGGGGCTAATCATAGTTTCATACCTATTGTAATTGAGAGAATTTCAATCAAAAATTTCATTAATTGAGTTAATAGTTATTCATTAGATGACTGAAAGCAAGTACTGGTCTCTTAAACCATTTTATAGTAAATTAGCATTTACTTCTAATGAAAGAATTAGTTAATTTATAACATAAATATGTCAAATTTAAATTATTACATTAGTAATATTCTTTTATACCTCAAATAATACCAATTAATTGAATTTTTTTTTTATTTTTTTTTATTATTATTTTTATTATTTTTAATATTATAAATTATTTTATTTTTAACTATAAAAATGATATTAAATCAAATAATAATTATCTTAAATTAAAAAATATTAATTATTTTCTTTGAAAATGATAAATAACTTATTTTCAATTTTTGACCCCTCTACTAATTTATTTAATTTATCTATTAACTGAATTAGAACTCTTATTGGTTTAATGTTTATTCCCTACTCTTTTTGATTAATTCCAAATCGTCATTTTATTCTATGAAATTTTATTTCTAATAAACTCCATAATGAATTTAAAAATTTATTAGGGCCTAATAGTTTTAAAGGATCAACTTTTATTTTTATTTCATTATTTTTTTTTATTTTATTTAATAATTTTTTAGGATTATTCCCCTATATTTTTACTAGAACCAGTCATTTAAATATTTCATTATCTTTATCATTAACTTTATGATTAAGATTTATAATTTATGGATGAATAAATAATACCCAACACATATTCATTCATATAATCCCCCAAGGAACTCCAACTATTTTAATACCCTTTATAGTATTAATTGAAACTATTAGTAATATTATTCGCCCTATAACTTTAGCAGTTCGATTAACTGCTAATATAATTGCAGGACATTTATTATTAACCCTACTAAGTAGAACCGGAATTAATATGCCTAACTATCTAGTAATAATTTTAATTCTTGTACAAATTTTATTATTAATTTTAGAATCAGCAGTTGCAGTAATCCAATCCTATGTTATTACTATTTTAAGAACCCTTTATTCTAGAGAAATTAATTAATGGCCCTTAATCATAATCACCCATATCATTTAGTTGATTATAGACCTTGACCTTTAACAGGAGCTATCGGTGTAATAACCTTAGTTACAGGATTAATTAAATGATTTCATAATTTTAGATTAAATTTATTCATTTTAGGTTATATTATCGTTTTATTAACAATATATCAATGATGACGAGATATTTGCCGAGAGGGAACTTTTCAAGGTAAACATACAATTTTAGTTACTAAAGGACTTCGATGAGGTATAATTTTATTTATTGTATCAGAAATTTTTTTTTTTATTTCATTTTTTTGAGCTTTTTTTCATAGAAGTTTATCCCCCAATATCGAAATTGGATTAATATGACCCCCCATTAGAATTTTACCATTTAATCCATTTCAAATTCCATTATTAAATACAATCATTTTAATCACTTCAGGAATTACAGTAACATGAGCTCATCATGCTTTAATAGAAAATAATTACACTCAAACTTCTCAAAGTTTATTTATTACAATTTTATTAGGAATTTATTTTACAATTCTTCAGGCTTATGAATACATTGAAGCTCCTTTTACAATTGCAGACAGAATTTACGGGGCTACATTTTTTATAGCAACAGGATTCCATGGACTTCATGTTATTATTGGAACTATCTTTTTATTAATATGTTTTATTCGTCACCTAAATAATCATTTCTCAAGTACTCATCATTTTGGATTTGAAGCTGCCGCTTGATATTGACATTTTGTTGATGTAGTATGACTATTTCTTTATATTTCTATTTACTGATGAGGAAATTAACTATTTATATAATATATTTAGTATATTTGACTTCCAATCAAAATGTTTAATAATCTATTAATATAAATAATTAATCTACTATTAAATTTATCCTTTATTATAATTATTATCCCAAACATTTTTATAATAATTTCTTTTATTTTATCTAAAAAATCTTTACTTGACCGAGAAAAATGTTCTCCTTTTGAATGTGGATTTGACCCTAAATCTTTAGCTCGAATTCCTTTTTCATTACATTTTTTTTTAATTACAGTAATTTTTTTAATTTTTGATGTTGAAATTGCCCTCATTTTCCCTTTAATTCCCACTTTTTTAGTAGTTAATTTTTTATCCTGATTTAAAATTAGATTCTTTTTCATTATTATACTATTAATTGGGCTATACCATGAATGAAATCAAAATATATTAAATTGAACAAATTAGGATTATAGTTTATTAAAACATTTGATTTGCATTCAAAAAATATTGAATTATTTCAATTTATCTTATTAATATGTATATATATGTACATATAAATAAGAAGCAATTTGCATTTAATTTCGACTTAAAAGATAGAGTTTATTTACTCCTTATTTATTTAATTGAAACCAAATGAGAGGTATATCACTGTTAATGATAAAATTGAATAAAAATTCCAATTAGAAATATATACATCAATTAAGCTGCTAACTTAATTTATAGTGATTAAAATCATTAATATTTCTTATTTATATAGTTTAATTCAAAACATTACATTTTCATTGTAATAATAAAAAATATTTTTTTTTATAAATATTTAAAGATTCCTCAATCACCTTAATATCTTCAATATTATGCTCTTAAATATTTAAGCTATTTAAATAAACTATAATTAAAATAATATAAATTATTATCCATAAAACAAATCTAAATAAATAAATTTTAAAATTATTTATTTGATAAATAATATTAATTAAAGAATAATATTTAATAATTTTATAAAATCCTTGACCTCTATATATTTCTCTTCATCCTATATCAATATTTTTAATTAAATTTTGCCCTATTTTTAAAAAATAATAATTCAAACTATAAGTCGATAAATTAGGTAAAAATCATATTATAGTTGAAAAAAATCTAAAATTATAAAATATTAAAAATTTATTTAAAGAATAAATATTTATATTTCTAACTAATAAACCCATTAATAGCCCTAATAAACTTACATAAATTACTATTATTTTTAAAGAAAAAGATAAATAAATTATATAAGGATAATTAAAAATTATTCAACTTAAAAATCTCCCCGAAACTAAACTTATAAATAATAAAATAAATATACTTTTTAATATTGTATAATCTTCATCATATAAATTATAAGTACTTAATAAATTGAAATCATTAATTATTAAATAAATTAATAACCGAATAGTATAAAATATAGTTAAACCCGTAGAAAAATAATATAAATAAAAAATTAATAAATTTAAATTTCTTAAGCTAACTATCTCTAAAATAATATCCTTAGAATAAAACCCAGCTAAAAAGGGAATACCACATAAAGCTAAATTTGAAATATTCAAACATAAAGAAGTTAGGGGAATATAAAATCTAATTCCCCCTATTATCCGAATATCTTGATTATCATTTATTATATGAATAATTATCCCCGCACATATAAATAATAAAGCTTTAAATATTGCATGAGTTAATAAATGAAAAAAAGCTAAATCATAAAATCCCATACTTAAAATTCTTATTATTAACCCTAATTGACTTAAAGTTGATAAAGCAATAATTTTTTTTAAATCAAATTCATAATTAGCACAAATACCCGCTATTATTATTGTCAACCCAGACAATAATAACAAAATTTTAAAAAAAAATATTTCAATTAATAAATCATTAAATCGAATTAATAAATAAACACCCGCTGTTACTAAAGTAGACGAATGAACTAAAGCTGAAACCGGTGTAGGTGCTGCCATAGCTGCCGGTAATCATGAACTAAAAGGAATTTGAGCTCTTTTAGTTATAGCTGCAATAATTACCAATAAACTAACAACTTTTATTGAAAAATCATTTTTTATAAAATTTATATAAAAAATATAATTTCAACCCCCATAATTTAATATTCAAGCAATTAATATTAAAATTATTACATCCCCAATTCGATTAGATAGTGCTGTTAATATCCCAGCATTAAAAGATTTAATATTTTGATAATAAATAACTAAACAATAAGAAACTAAACCTAAACCATCTCATCCTAAAAAAATTCTAATTATATTAGGACTAATAATCAATAAAATTATAGAAAATACAAATAATAAAACTAAAATAATAAATCGACTTAAATTTAACTCTGAACTTATATAGCTCCGACTATAAAAAATCACAGAAGAGGAAATTAAACATACAAATATTATAAATAATAATGACATTCAATCTAATAAAATAGATATCACAACTCTTACTGAGTTAAAAGAAATAATTTCTCATTCTAAAAACACAATTATATTATTTATAATAAAATAAATTATTATAAAAAAATTAATTAATATAAAAAAAAATAAAAAAAAAAAACTAATAAAACAAATACAATATTTATTTATAACTTAAAATGACCTGCTTCTTATCATATTTTTGACTCCACAAATCAATATTTTATTTAAATTATTTAAGTAAAATCAAATTATTCTATAATCAATTTTTATAACCAAAATATTTAAAGGTAATCAATGTAATATTAAAATAAGGTATTCCCGTGAAGTCCCACTATAAAATCTATAAATACCTAAATTATATTTACCGTGTTGAGTATAAGAATATAAATATAATCTATAGCCAGCTCTAAAAAAAGAAATTAATATTAGCAAAATAATTCTTATATAAGATCAACTTATTAATCTATTAATTAGACTAATTTCACCCATTAAGTTTAAAGATGGGGGAGCTGCTATATTGGAAGATATTAATAAAAATCAAAATAAGCTTATTGAAGGTATGAAATTTATTATCCCCTTATTTATAAATAATCTTCGACTATGTAAGCGCTCATAATTTATATTAGATAAACAAAATATCCCAGAAGAACATAATCCATGCCCAATTATTAAAAGATAAGCCCCCATAAACCCCCAATAATTTATTGTTATAATCCCGCCAATCACTATTCTTATATGGGCTACTGAAGAATAAGCAATCAGAGATTTTATATCAATTTGACAAAAACATTTTAATCTAATATAAAATCCTCCAATTAATCTGATTATAATCCAAATTAATCTTATTTTTAAATTAATTTTTTGTAAAATAATTATAATTCGCAAAAGCCCATAGCCCCCTAACTTTAACATAATAGCAGCTAAAATTATAGACCCAGAAATAGGCGCCTCTACATGAGCCTTAGGTAATCATAAATGAACAAAGTATATAGGCATTTTTACTAAAAAAGCTATAATTAAACATAAATATAATATTACTAAATTATAATCATAAAATTTTAAAAAATAAATTATTATATAATTTATTTCATAATAAATATAAAAAATCCCTATTAATAAAGGCAATGAAGCAAATAAAGTATAAAATAATAAATACATCCCTGCTTGAATGCGTTCAGGTTGATACCCTCACCCAATAATTAATAATAATGTTGGGATAAGTCTTCTCTCAAAAAATAAATAAAATAAAAATAAATTTATAACTCTAAAAGTTAAGTATAATATAAATAATAAAAAAATAATATTATATAAAAATAAATTATAATGAAAATTAGTTTTATATAAAGATTCTCTTGCCATAATTATTAAGCTTCTAATTCAAATTCTCAATAAAATTAAACCATAAGAAATTATATCACAACCAAATATATATCTTAAATTACAAAAATTTATAATTGATAATGTTAAATTTATAAATATTAATAATATCAATATTAATAATATTTGAACCAATCAAAATATATTTTTTTTTAAACATAAAGGTATTATAAAAATTATTATTATAAAAAATTTTATCATTAAATTAAATTAAAACTATTAAAATAATCATTACCATGAGTTCGAATTATAGAAACTAAAATTGATAGGCCTAAAACCCCCTCACAAACAGAAAAAACAAGAAAAGCTATTAATATATATATATTATATTCAATTATTATTAAATATATTATTATTAAAAAAAAAATTCTTAATACTATAAATTCTAAACTTATTAAAATAATTAATAAGTGTTTATGCTTAGAAACAAAAATTATATTTCCAAATATAAATATAATAATAATAATTAATCTTATATTTAACATTTAATTTATAGTTTTTATAGTTTAAAAAAAACTTTGGTCTTGTAAACCAAAATTAAGAAATTTTCTTTAAAAACTTCAAAGAAAAAGATTTTTCTTTATCTATAATCTCCAAAATTATTATTTTTATAAACTATTCTTTGAAATTTTAAAAATAATTTTATCTTTATTGCTAATTTTTTTATCAGTCTTTTTATTTTTTATTAAGCACCCCCTTGCAATAGGATTGTTAATTTTAATTCAAACTCTTTTAACTTGCCTATTATCAGGAATAATGATTAATACCTACTGATTTTCTTATATTTTATTCTTAATTTTTTTAGGGGGATTACTAGTTTTATTTATTTATGTTTCTAGCGTAGCTTCTAACGAACTATTTAAAATCTCCGCTATAAATAAATTTTCTTTTTTATTTTATATTTCATTAATTTTTATTTTTAGACTTTTATTTAAACATAATCTTACCTGAATGAATTTTTATTTTAATGATGAAATAAATAATTTCTCTAATATTTTATTTTTTAATAATGAATTTAATTTTAACTTATCAAAATTATATAATGAACAAATTTATTTTTTAATGGCAATAATAATTATTTACTTATTTATTACACTTATTGTAGTTGTAAAAATTACAAATATTTTTTTTGGCCCTTTACGTTCTTTTAATTAATGATAAATCTTTTCAAGCCCATTCGCAAATCTCACCCAATTATTAAAATTATCAATGGGTCATTAATTGACTTACCATCACCCTCTAATATTTCTGCCTGATGAAACTTTGGATCTTTATTAGCTTTATGTTTAATAACTCAAATTTTAACAGGATTATTTTTAACAATATATTATACAGCTAATATTGATTTAGCTTTTTATAGAGTTAATTATATTTGTCGAAATGTTAATTATGGTTGACTAATTCGAACTCTACACGCTAATGGAGCTTCATTTTTCTTTATTTGTATTTACCTTCATATTGGCCGAGGAATTTATTATGAATCTTTTAATTTAAAATTTACCTGAATAGTAGGAGTAATCATTTTATTTTTACTAATAGCCACAGCATTTATAGGTTATGTTTTACCATGGGGACAAATATCTTTTTGAGGAGCCACAGTAATTACTAATTTATTGTCCGCAATTCCTTATTTAGGTACTATATTAGTTAACTGAATTTGAGGGGGATTTGCAATTGATAATGCCACATTAACTCGATTTTATACTTTTCATTTTTTATTCCCCTTTATTATTTTAATATTAACAATAATTCATTTATTATTTTTACATCAAACAGGATCTAATAACCCCCTAGGAATTAATAGAAATTTAGATAAAATTCCATTCCACCCATTCTTTACTTTTAAAGACTTAATTGGATTTATTATTTTAATTATATTTTTAACTTTTCTTTCATTAATTAACCCATATTTATTAGGGGATCCCGATAATTTTATCCCCGCCAATCCATTAGTAACCCCAATTCATATCCAACCAGAATGATATTTTTTATTTGCATATGCAATTTTACGATCTATCCCAAATAAATTAGGAGGGGTAATTGCTTTAGTAATATCTATTTTAATTTTAATTATTTTACCCTTTACTTTTAACAAAAAAATTCAAGGTATTCAATTTTACCCCCTAAATCAAATTTTATTTTGATTTATAATTACAACAATTATTTTATTGACTTGAATTGGGGCTCGTTCAGTTGAAACACCTTATATTATTACAGGACAACTATTAACTCTAATTTATTTTTCCTATTTTATTTTAAATCCTATTTTAAATAAATTTTGAGATAAATTAATTTTTAATTTTTAGTTAACTTAATTAATGAGCTTGACATAAGCATTTGTTTTGAAAACTTAAGAAAGAGTAAATACTCTATTAATTTATACTAAATTTATTTAATAAATTAAAATTATTTTTAATCCCATAAAAAATAATAAATAATTTAAAGATACCGGCAAATATCTCTTTCAACATAAATATATCAATTTATCATAACGATAACGAGGCAAAGTTCCCCGAACTCAAATAAAAAAAAACCCTAAAAATACTAACTTTAAATAAAATATTGAACTTAAATTAAAACCCCCTATATAAATAACAGTAAATAATAATCTTATAAATAAAATTCTTGAATATTCAGCTAAAAAAATTAAAGCAAACCCACCACTTCTATACTCAATATTAAACCCAGAAACTAACTCTCTTTCCCCCTCAGCAAAATCAAAAGGAGTTCGATTAGTTTCAGCTATTAAGGAAGATAAAAAACACATTCTTAAAGGAATTATTATAATTAAAAATCAAATTAAAACTTGATAATCAGTAAATTTAATTATATTAAAATCTATGATTAGAATAATTCTAGATATTAAAATTAAAGATAAACTAACTTCATAAGAAATTGTTTGAGCAACAGCTCGTAAACCCCCCAATAAAGAATAATTTCTATTTGAAGATCACCCAGCAATTAATAAAGTATATACCCCAATTCTAGTACAACATAAAAAAAATAAAATCCCCATATTAAAAGTAATTATATTAAATATATAAGGAATTATTAATCAAACTATTAAAGAAACTATAAATCTTACAATGGGAGAAAAATAAAAAGAAAAATAATTAGAATAATTTAGATAAACTTGTTCTTTAGTAAATAATTTAATAGCATCTGAAAAAGGCTGAAGTAACCCCATAATACCCAATTTATTAGGGCCTTTACGAATTTGAATATAACCTAAAATTTTCCGCTCCAATAAAGTTAAAAAAGCAACCCCAATTAAAACCCCAATTAATAAAATTAAAACCCCAATAATAATATTATATAAATCTATAATTATCATATACTATTTATATAACTTAATTATACATTTATGACTTCTAAAACCATCACATTTATCTGTCAAAATAGTATAATCTAATTTAATAAAATTCATTATAATTTAATTATTAAAAATATTTAATCCTTTCGTACTAAAATATTCCACTAATCTAAAGATAGAAACCAACCTGGCTCACACCGGTTTGAACTCAGATCATGTAAGATTTTAATGATCGAACAGATCAAAATTTTAAACTTTTGCGTTTAAATTTTATCTTAATCCAACATCGAGGTCGCAAACTTTTTTTATTATTTGTACTAATAAAAAATATTACGCTGTTATCCCTAAGGTAATTTTTTCTTTTAATCATTAATTATGGATCAAATTTTCACTTATTTATGTTTTAACTTAAAAAAAGTTATTTTAATTTTTTTATCACCCCAACAAAATATTAATATAATTTTTAATTTTTAAATATAAATATAATTTTAAACAATAATAATATAAAACTCTATAGGGTCTTCTCGTCTTTTAAAAAAATTTTAGCTTTTTAACTAAAAAATTAATTTCTAAATATAAATTAGAGACAGTTTATATTTCATTAAATCTTTCATACAAGTCTTCAATTAAAAGACTATTGATTATGCTACCTTTGTACAGTCAATATACTGCAGCCCTTTAATTTATATCAGTGGGCAGATTAGACTTTAAATTATTATCTAAAAGACATGTTTTTGATAAACAAGTGAATATAAAAATTTGCCGAATTCCTTTAATTTAATTTTTATTAAATCTTATATTTTATTATATAAAATATACTAATTTTATCATTATTTTTAATTTTATTTCATTAAAAATTATAATTTTATAAAAAATTAAATTCAATTAAATTTTATAAAAAAAAAAATTTTTTTATAATAAATTATAATTTATAAACAATATAAATTTTAAAATTTTTATTTCAATTTATTTTAATTATAAAAATTTATATTAAAGCTTATCCCCTAACACATTTAATTTTAAATATTTTATTATTTTAAAATTTATTAATAAAATTTTTTAAATTTAAAATTAAATATTTTTCTAAAAAAACTAGATATATTTAAAAACGATTAACATTTCATTTCCAATTAATTATTTAAAATAATTATTTAACATTAACTTTTTTAATTAATTAGCTCTTTTAAATTCGAGATTTTTCTTTATAAAAAATACTTTTTAATAAACTCTGATACACAAGATACACTAAATAAAAATTACTTTTTTATTATTTTATTTTCAACTATTTCAAATTTCTTTTATAATACTAATTAACTATAAAAATTATTATTTTTTCTTAAAAAATACTTTAATACCCCCATATTAAAAATTTTTTTTTTACTTATATTTTATTAATTTTCCCCCTCAAATTAATTAAATTATTTTAATTTCTTTTCAATGTAAATGAAATACTTAATTCAAGCTCTAATTTGTTCATTCTAGAAACACTTTCCAGTATCTCTACTTTGTTACGACTTATTTCAATTTTAAAATGAAAGTGACGGGCAATATGTACATATTTCAATTTTTAATCATATTAATAAACTAAATTAAAATTACATTTAAATCCACCTTCAATCAAATTTTACAAAATTTTTTTCATTTAAATAATTTTATTGTAATCCATCTTAATCTTAATTATAACCTGCATCTTGATCTGAATTAATTTATATTTGAAATTTTTAAATATTATTCCCATTAAAAAATATTTTTTTAACAATGATATACAAAATATTAAATTAAGTAAATTTATTCGTGGATTATCAATTATTAGACAGATTCCTCTAAATGAACTAAAATACCGCCATATTATTTAAGTTTCAACAATATATTATTTACTTTTTTAGTATTTTAAATTAAATTTTTAATAATAGGGTATCTAATCCTAGTTTATATTAAAATTTATTAAATCATAATTTTTATATAAATTTTAATTAAATTAAAATTTCACCTAATAATTTAATATTTATTTTAATTTTTAAATTATTAATTATATACTGAAATAATTTAATTTAATTTTTGTTTAACCGCAACTGCTGGCACAAAATTAGTTATTAATTTTTATATTACTAAATCTTAATTTATTATCAAAATTTTTAATTCAAAAATAAATAAAAAAATTAAATTAATTATTATTAAAATAATTAAATTTTTTTTTTAAATTTTTTTTTTTTTTTTTTTTTTTTTTTTTTTTTTTTAATAAAAAATAGATTTTTTTTTTTTTTTTTTTTTTTTTTTTTTTTTTTTTTTTTTTTTTTTTTTTTTTTTTTTTTTTTTTTTTTTTTTTTTTATTTTTTTTTTTTTTTTTTTTATTTTTTTTTTTTTTTTTTTTTTTTTTTTTTTTTTTTTTTTTTTTTTTTTTTTTTTTTTTTTTTTTTTTTTATATATATATTTTAATATTATATATACACATACACGTGTACGTGTGTATGGATATATATAAATATTTAATTTCATTTTTATTAATAAATATTAGCTATTAAAAATTTATAATTAAATAATAATTTTTTCTGTTAAATTTTACTAAATCCATCTTTTAATATTTTCATATAAAAAAGAAAAA